GGACTCAATTGTACAATGATAAGACTAAAAAAAAAAACTTACCTAAAATATATGATCCTTTATTACATGGGCTTTATCGTGGAAGACTAAAAAAAACAAATTCACCCGTAATCCTAAATAAAACTTATATCAAAAATAAGATAGGAATACTTTGGATAAATAAGGTTCACAATATAATTCTTTTTAATGATTATGACAAATTTGACCAGACAATAGATCGAGTTAATCAAAAATCATTTTCAAGAGAGGAGGTAGGGTCTTTATTTACAGAACACGAACGAGAACAAATCGATTCAGAAGAACGAATAAAAATTTTAAATTTTTTATTCGATGCAGTTATAACCGACCCCAATGATCAAAAATTTCGAAAAAAATCGATAAAAGAAATTAGTAAAAGAGTTCCTCGGTGGTCATACAAATTAATCGATAATTTAGACCAAGAACTGGGAGAATACGACGAAAATCTAAGAGGGGAGCATGCATTTCGTTCACGAAAAGCCAAACGTTTAGTGGTTTCTGTTGATCACCAGACAAAAGAGGATGTGACTTTGCCACATTATTTGGAACAATCGGATTTTCGTCGATATATAATCAAAGGTTCCCTGCGCGCACAAAGACGTAAAACTTTTATTTTGAAACCGGTTCAAGCAAATGTCCATTCCCCTCTTTTTTTGAACAGAATAGACAAACCCTTTTATTTGTCTTTTGATATTTCCGGATTGATGAAAATAATTTTTAGAAATTGGATGTGGAAAAATAACGACCACAAATTTTCTGAGTATACAAACGAAAAGCCAATAAAATTGGATAAAAAAACAAAAAAGAAGCCAAAAAAAAAAAGATACGCAACACAAGAAAAGGTAAGTATAAAACAAGCAGAAGGCTGGGATAAGCGTTTCCTTACTCGAATACTAAGAAGCTCTATGTTAGTAATTCAATCAATTCTTAGAAAATATATTATATTACCTTCATTGATAATAGCTAAAAATTTGGGTCGAATACTACTATTCCAAGATCCTGAGTGGTCCGAGGATTTTAAGGATTGGAGGAGGGAAATTTATGTTAAGTGCACTTATAGTGGTGTTAATTTATCTGAAACAGAATTTCCGAAAAACTGGTTAACAGAAGGTATTCAGATAAAGATCCTATTCCCTTTTCGCCTGAAACCTTGGCACAGATCTAAGACTAAGATACAAACCTCTCAGAAAGATGCAAAAAGTGAAGAAGAAGCTGATTTTTGTTTTTTAACAGCTTTGGGATTGGAAACTGAAATGCCCTTTGGTTCTCCCCGAAAACGACGTTCGTTTTTTGAACCCATTTTTAAAGAACTAAAAAAAAAAATATCGAAAACTAAGTTTTTTAGAATTTTAAGGGTCTCCAAAGAAGGAAAAAAAAAAGAACTTTCAAAAAGAAACTTGAAAGAAATCGATGAATTGGGTGAAACCAAAAAAAATTTGATACTCAGTAATCACAAGATTCATGAATCGTCTATTGAAATTCCATCTATGGATTGGCCAAATTTCGCCCCGACCGAAAAAAAAATGAAAGCTCTCACTATTAGAACAAGCAGAATACGAAATCAAATATATAAAATTACAAAAGCAAATAAAAAAGGCTCGCTAACTCAAGAAACAAATATTAGTTCGAACAAACCAACTTATTCTGCTAAAATATTAGACTCATCAAAAAAGATTTTGAAGATATTCAAAAAAAGAAATACTCGATTAGCCCGTAAATCCTATTTTTTTGTAAAATTTTTTATTGAAAAGCTATACAGAAATTTTTTTTTAGCTACCCTTACTATTCCAAGAATCAATGCAAAATCTTTTCGTGAATCAACAAGAAAAAAAATTAAAATTTTTGAGAAAAACATCCACAATAATAAAGAAAATCCGGAAATAATTAATAAAACAAATCAAAATCAAATTCACTTTATTTCGACCGTCAAAAAATTACTTTTGAAGATTAGTAATAAGAATTCAAAGATTTCTTGGAATTTATCCTCTTTTTCACAATCACAAGCATATGTATTTTACAAATTGTTACAAGCCCCAATTTTGAACTTTTCTAATTTAAGACCTATTCTTCAATATCACGGAACATCTCTATTTCTTAATAATGAAATAAAATATTTTTTTGACAAACACGGAATATTTAATTACCAATTAAGACATAAGCCCTTTTGGCATTTTGGAAGAAATCTATGGAAAAACTGGTTACGCAATCATTATCAATATGATTTCTCTCGGATTAAATGGGCTAGATTAGTACCACAAGAATGGCGAAATAGAGCCCATCAACGCTGTATGACTCAAAATAACGATTTCACTAAAAGACATTCATATGAAAAAAACGGATTAACCCATTGCCAAAAACAACATTTTTTTGAAGCAGACTCATTACATAATAAAAAATCGAATTTTAAAAAACACTATAGATATTCTCTTTTATCATATAAATCGATTAATTATGAAGATAAGAAAGACTCATATATTGATAGATCACTAGGCCAAGTAAATAATAAAGAAGAGTATTATTATAATTACAATATAAAGAAAGGAAATTTATTTGCTATGCTGGGAGGTATCCCTATCAATAATTATCTAGGAGAAGATGATATTATGGATATGGACAAATTCTTGTATAGAAAATATTTTGATTGGAGAATTCTTAATTTTTATCTTCGAAATAAGGTGAATATTGAAGCCTGGGTTGGTATGGATACTGGTACCAACAGTAAACCAAATACTAAGATTGGGTCCGATAATTCTAAAAAAATTGATGCAATTAATAAAAGAGACCCTTTTTATATTACAATTCATCAAGATGAAGAAATTAACCCATCCAACAAAAAAAAAACATTTTTTGATTGGATGGGAATGAATGAAGAAATACTAAGTTGTCCTATATCAAACCTGGAGCCTTGGTTCTTTCCAGAATTTGCGCTACTTTTTAATGCATATAGAACAAAACCATGGATCATACCAATCAAATTACTTCTTTTCAATTTTAATGGAAATGTTTTCAATTTTAATGGAAATGGTAAAAAAATTCTAACCGGAAAAAAAGAAGCGAATCTTTTTATATCATCCAATCAAAAAGAATATCTTGAATTAGCGAATCAAAGTCAAGAAGAAAAAGAGCCCGCAGACCAAGGAAATCCGGAATCAGATGCACAAAATCAAGTAAGTCTTGGATCAGTTCTCTCAAACCACGAAAAGGATGTTGAAGAAAATTCGACGAGATCGGACAGGAAAAAACATATAAAGAAAAAACAATACAAGAAAGAAACAGACGTACAACTTGATTTCTTCCTAAAAAAATATTTGTGTTTGCAATTGAGATGGAGAGGTACTGTTTCTTTCAGGGAAAAAATACTCAATGATATGAAAGTATATTGTCACCTGGTTCGACTGATAAATCCTAGCGACGTTACTATAGCCTCTATTCAAGGAGGAGAAATTTGTTTGGCTATTTTGATCACTAAGAAGGATTTCGCTCTTACAGAATTGACGAAAGGGGGAATGCTTATTATCGAACCTCGTCGTTTGTCTGTAAAAAATGATGGACAATTTTTTATATATCAAATCGTAGGTATTTCATTGGTTCATAAGAATAAGCGCAAAATTACTAAAAGATACCACGAAAAGGGCTATGTTGATAAAAAAAATTTTAATGAATTTATTGAAAAACATCAAAAAATGACTGGAAATAGAAACAAAAATCATTATGATTTGCTTGTTCCTGAAAATATTTTATTCCCTAAACGTCGTAGAGAATTAACAACTCTAATTTATCTCAATTCGAAAAATCAAAACGGTATGGGAAGAAATCCATTATTTTGTACTAACGTAAAAAACAGGGGTTACTTTTTAGATAAAAACAAAGATTTTTCTCTCGAGAAAAATCAACTAATTAAATTAAAGTTCTTTATTTGGACCAATTCTCGATTAGAAGATTTAATTTGTATGAATCGCTATTGGTTTAATACCAATAATGGGAGTCGTTTCAGTATGGTAAGGGTACATATGTATCCACGATTGAAAATTCGTTAATCGTTTCCTATCGACCGCGTCCCTGTTTGGGACATGAAAACAAAAAAATGGATACATGTCTTGTCTTCCATTCCAGTCTGATACAAGATACCAATTTAATGGCGTACATATTAATTAGATCCATAAATGAATCAAGAAGCTATTTTTTTTTAGGTCCGATTTTTCTGTTTTGCAGAAATATACCATCCTTTTTGATCCCAATCAAATTGAAAATTGAATTGATTATTGATTTTCTAGCAAGTTCATAACGAACTTAAGATTATTGTATATATCAAATTCAAGTAACTAGTATTATTATCACTGATCAGTAAAATTCATCTTCAAAAAGGAGGGAGAGAGGGTTTCTTGTTATGGTAAAAAATTCATTCGTCTCAGTTATGTTTCAAGAAAAAAAAGAAGAAAACTGTGGATCGGTTGAATTTCAAGTATTAGGTTTCACTAATAAGATACGGAGACTTACTTCACATTTAGAATTACACAGAAAAGACTTTTTATCTCAAAGGGGTCTACGGAAAATTTTGGAAAAACGCCAACGTCTACTAGTGTATTTGTCAAAGAAAAATAGAGTACGTTATAAAGAATTAATTAGTAAGTTGAATATTCGGGAGTCAAAAAATCGTTAATTTGAAAAAAAAAAATTTTTTGAATTATTTGATTTTGAATCTTGATGAACTTTTTGTTGTTTTCAACAATTCATGTAAGAATGAATCGAGTAAAAACCTATGAGTATACTAGCTACAGAAAAAGAATTTATGATAGTCAATATGGGACCTCACCACCCGTCAATGCACGGTGTTCTTCGTCTTATCGTTACTCTAGATGGTGAAGATGTTATTGACTGTGAACCAATATTGGGTTATTTACACCGAGGGATGGAAAAAATTGCGGAAAACCGAACAATTATACAATATCTGCCTTATGTAACCCGTTGGGATTATTTAGCTACTATGTTCACCGAAGCAATAACAGTAAATGGACCCGAACTCTTGGGAAATATTCAAGTACCCAAAAGAGCCAGCTATATCCGAGTAATTATGTTGGAGTTGAGTCGTATAGCTTCCCATCTGTTATGGCTCGGCCCTTTTATGGCAGATATTGGTGCACAGACTCCTTTCTTCTATATTTTCAGAGAAAGAGAATTAGTATATGATCTGTTCGAAGCTGCCACCGGTATGCGGATGATGCATAATTATTTTCGTATCGGAGGAATAGCGGCTGATTTACCTCATGGTTGGATAGATAAATGTTTGGATTTCTGCGATTATTTTTTAACGGGGGTTGCTGAATATCAAAAACTTATTACGCGAAACCCTATTTTTTTAGAACGAGTTGAAGGAGTAGGCATTGTTGGTGGAGAAGAAGCAATAAATTGGGGTTTATCCGGACCAATGCTACGAGCGTCTGGAATAGAATGGGATCTTCGTAAAGTTGATCATTATGAGTGTTATGACGAATTTGATTGGGAAGTCCAGTGGCAAAAAGAAGGAGATTCATTAGCTCGTTATTTAGTCCGAATCAATGAAATGGCGGAATCTATAAAGATTATTCAACAGGCTTTAGAAGGAGTTCCAGGAGGACCCTATGAAAATTTAGAAATTCGATGTTTTGATATAGAAAACGATCCAGAATGGAATGATTTTGAAGATCGATTCATTAGTAAAAAGCCTTCTCCCACCTTTGAATTGACGAAACAAGAACTTTATGTGAGAGTAGAAGCCCCAAAAGGGGAATTGGGAATTTTTCTGATAGGGGATCAAAGTGGTTTTCCTTGGAGATGGAAAATTCGCCCACCGGGTTTTATCAATTTGCAAATTCTTCCTCAGTTAGTTAAAAGAATGAAATTGGCTGATATTATGACAATATTGGGTAGTATAGATATTATTATGGGGGAAGTTGATCGTTGAAATGATAATTGATACAACAGAAGTACAAGATATCAATTCTTTTTCCAGGTTGGAATCCCTGCAAGAGGTCTATGGAATCGTGTGGGTGCTTGCCCCTATTTCGACTCCGGTAGTGGCAATCACAATAGGTGTCCTAGTAATTGTGTGGTTAGAAAGAGAAATATCTGCAGGAATACAACAACGTATTGGGCCTGAATACGCCAGTCCATTGGGAATTCTTCAAGCTTTAGCAGATGGGACAAAACTACTTTTCAAAGAAAACCTTCTTCCATCTAGAGGAAATAGTAGTTTATTCAGTATTGGACCATCTATAGCAGTCATAGCAATTCTACTAAGTTCTTCAGTAATTCCTTTTAGTCATAACCTTGTTTTAGCTGACCTCAATATCGGTATTTTTTTATGGATTGCCATTTCAAGTGTTGCCCCTATTGGACTTCTTATGTCAGGATATGGATCAAATAATAAATATTCCTTTTTAGGCGGTCTGCGAGCTGCTGCTCAATCAATTAGTTATGAAATACCATTAACTTTATGTGTTTTATCAATATCTCTACGTGCGATTCGCTAAAACCTAAACTTTTTGTTTTCCTATTGTTTTGCTTTTCGTTCTAGAAAAAAAAAAAAGAACTTGAATAGAAAAATAGAGATCTTCTGTTTTTTATTCATTTATTCTTTAAGGTTAATAAATTAGGTTAATAAAAGAAATTTGATAGTTATATATGAGTGAAAGAAAACAACTTTTTAATTCGCAGTACAAGTGGCTTAAGTCTCATTTCCTATGTACAAGCATTAAGGGGAAATAAACAAAAGTAAAAGTGGAGGAAGCCCCTTACCCCAAGATTAGTTGATTGATCATCCTAGCTTGAAGCGGGCTCAAAAGACCAACCTTATGGAATTTTTTTTTTAGCGTCTGTATGTATTACAATACATATAGATTACGGAGGTTGAAAACACAAAATGGGTGGATAGGAAGGAACACCAAAAAACACACAACGGGTTAGTAACGTAGATTATGATTATGTCAATTCTCTAAAAGGATACTTCTGCATAACATAAAAAGAATACTAATTGGGGCTTTAAGTTGGTAGAAATGATCAGGCAGTACTCCCCACAATTCCGATCCAGAGTATGCTCCTATCCGCCAGTTAAAGAAATAACTATCAGGAACGAAATAATCCTTTCCCCTTTTTTTAAGCCTCCCCTTTCTCTTAGAAAGAAGAATAGGAACAAAAAAAAAATAGAAAAAATAAAATTCCAATAGGAAAGGATCCTTTTATTCTTTCTTTCCTATATTGATGAAATCAAATTCGTGTCATGATTCATGAACTAGTTAAATGTCTAATTCTTTTTCGTAATCAAAACTAAAATAAAAAAAGGATGGGTTGAAATATCTATTTATATTTCGACAAGGAGTATTTTATTGAAGGGTTGATTAAGTTATTACTCAACACAGCAAAATTTAAATTCTTAAAGGATGAGATTAATTCCGAAATACTTTTTTTATCCTTAGAGCAGACAGAATTCCTGTGGTATAATTGGGGACCCTCCACTAGATTTTGATAGATTTTGATTTTATCTATCCTATAACCATATGAAGATAACTTCCGTCCTTACATTTATTTGTGGCCCTGAGGAGCCGTATGAGGTGAAAATCTCATGTACGGTTTTGTAATAGCGATGGGAACCATAATGTTACCACCGACTATGATTATCTAACAGTTCAAGTACAGTTGATATAGTTGGGGCACAATCAAAATATGGTTTTTGGGGGTGGAATTTGTGGCGTCAACCTATAGGGTTTATCATTTTTCTAATTTCTTCCCTAGCGGAATGTGAGCGATTACCTTTTGATTTACCAGAAGCAGAAGAAGAACTAGTAGCAGGTTATCAAACCGAATATTCAGGAATAAAATTTGGTTTATTTTACGTTGCTTCCTATCTAAATCTATTAGTTTCCTCATTATTTGTAACAGTTCTTTACTTGGGGGGTTGGAATCTTTCCATTCCATACATATTTGTTCCTGAGCTAGTTGAAAGAAAAAAAGTGGATGGAATCTTTGGAACGACAATTGGTATCTTTATTACATTAGCTAAAACTTATTTGTTCTTGTTCTTTCCGATTACAACAAGATGGACTTTACCGAGACTAAGAATGGACCAACTATTAAATCTTGGCTGGAAATTTCTTTTACCTATTTCTCTGGGTAATCTATTATTAACAACTTCTTCCCAACTCCTTTCGCTATAAAAAAACAAATAGAAATAGAATATTCACTACTTGTCTCAAACAAGAGAAAGAAAGAAACTCAAATTATTCATAGATATTCACGATATGTTCCCTATGGTAATTGGTTTCATGAATTATGGTCAACAAACAATACGAGCTGCAAGGTACATTGGTCAAAGTTTCATGATTACTTTATCCCAAGCAAATCGTTTACCTGTAAGTATCCAATATCCTTATGAAAAATTAATCACATCGGAGCGTTTTCGCGGTCGAATACATTTTGAATTTGATAAATGTATTGCTTGTGAAGTATGTGTTCGCGTATGCCCTATAGATTTGCCTGTTGTTGATTGGAAATTTGAAACAAATATTCGAAAGAAACGATTGCTTAATTACAGTATTGATTTTGGAATTTGTATTTTTTGTGGTAACTGTGTTGAGTATTGTCCAACAAATTGTTTATCAATGACTGAAGAATATGAACTTGCTACTTACGACCGTCACGAATTGAATTATAATCAAATTGCATTAGGTCGGTTACCAATGTCAGTAATTGACGATTTGACAATTCGAACAGTGTTGAATTCGCCTCAAAGAAAAAATGACTAAACCCTTTAATTTCGAATTACTAGGGTTCCATTTTGGTATATTTAGTATATTGGTATATTTGGTGTAAAGGAATAAGGCTTTTTCTTTGCTTGAACAATAACTCCAAATCCCAACTATTGATTGGTTAATGAGAAGTACAACTTAATTTGGATTGAAATGAAATAATATATAGACCAAAGCTTTTTGGAACTATATTATATAGCTTCAATTTCAAATTGACATTTCGAATAAAGAAAAGAACAAAATTGATCCAATAACAGTATCCGCACCAATTCCCAATCCAATTGAATTAAATTCAATTGGATTGGGAATGTCTCATAAAAAAATGCCTGGTCGGTTCAATAAGTTCATGAACAAGATTTCGATTTATTTATCTCTTAGTTTAATATAATGGATTTGCCTGGACCAATACATGATTTTCTTTTAGTTTTTCTGGGCTCAGGTCTTATATTAGGAGGTCTGGGAGTGGTATTATTTACCAACTCGATTTATTCTGCCTTTTCCTTGGGATTGGTTCTTGTTTGTATATCCTTATTCTATATTCTATCAAATTCCCATTTTGTAGCTGCCGCGCAACTCCTTATTTACGTGGGAGCTGTAAATGTTTTAATCATATTTGCTGTAATGTTTATGAATGGTTCAGACTATTCCAAAGATTTTCATTTGAATTTTTGGACTGTTGGTGACGGACTTACTTCCCTGGTTTGTACAAGTATTTTTTTTTCGCTAATCGCTACTATTCTAGATACGTCGTGGTACGGGATTATTTGGACTACACGACCCAACCAGATTATCGAACAAGATTTGATAAGTAATAGTCAACAAATTGGAATTCATTTATCAACAGACTTTTTTCTTCCATTTGAACTCGTTTCAATAATTCTTTTAGTCGCTTTGATAGGTGCAATTGCCGTGGCTCGTCAGTAACAAATCTTTAGAACTCGAAACAGCAATCACAATTCCAATTTGACTTTTTTATGTGTTATCACATTCATTTCCCTTTAATTCTTTAAAGTCTAGTTAAATACTATTCGTGGATCAATAGAAAAAAATAGAAATTTTTGTATTCGATCTATTATCAAATAGATTCTTTTGCTCCGTACTTGGGATATTTGAAGCAATCAAATCACTTGCATTATTGTTCATATTGAAATGAATCGAAATTGGTACGGAGTTGGTCAATGATGCTCGAGCATGTACTTGTTTTGAGTGCCTATTTATTTTCTATTGGTATCTATGGATTGATTACGAGCCGAAATATGGTTCGGGCCCTGATGTGTCTTGAACTTATAGTAAATGCAGTTAATATCAATTTCGTAACATTCTCTGATTTTTTTGATAGTCGACAATTAAAAGGAGATATTTTCTCAATTTTTGTTATAGCTATTGCAGCCGCTGAAGCAGCTATTGGATCAGCTATTGTTTCGTCAATTTATCGTAACAGAAAATCGACTCGTATCAATCAATCGACTTTGTTGAATAAGTAGTATTCAGAAATCATAATCATAATATTCATCAATTTGGCTTAGGATATATAATATGCGCTAACCTCGACCATGTTTGTGAAACCGGAAGAAATCAAAGTATCTTTGTTCCCTCTTAGGAGTTGATCCAGAAGTGGGTTAATTATAAAAATTCTGGTAAATCATTGATTCATCTGGTATTTAAATATACGATGTTTCAAAATTGACTAGATCGAAAATTAAAAAGGCCAAAACAAAAATTGATAGATCCAATGTCACATTCAGTAAAGATTTATGATACATGTATAGGGTGTACTCAATGTGTCCGAGCTTGCCCCACAGATGTATTAGAAATGATACCTTGGGACGGATGTAAAGCAAAGCAAATTGCTTCTGCTCCAAGAACAGAGGATTGTGTTGGTTGTAAGCGATGTGAATCTGCCTGTCCAACGGATTTCTTGAGTGTTCGGGTTTATTTATGGCATGAAACAACTAGAAGCATGGGTCTAGCTTATTGATATTGATACGTTACCAAAAACCCACTTGAATCCGTTTTGAAAACAGTTTTTTTTTTTACCGATTACCGACAAAAACCCGTGCTCAAAAAAGAAAAAAGAAGAATATATTCTATTTTTTAGTTTTGAGCACGGGTTTTTCTGGGCCAAGTGTATCTTGTCTTTACCACGAATTTTTTTCCTTGGTTAACACTAATTGTAGTTTTTCCGATAGCCGCGGGTTCTTTAATTTTTTTTCTCCCTCATAGAGGCAATAAGGTGCCTAGAGGATATACAATATATATATGTGTCTTAGAACTACTTCTAACGACCTATGCATTTTGTTATAATTTCCAATTGGACGATCCATTAATCCAGCTGGAAGAGGATTATAAATGGATCACCTTTTTTGATTTTGACTGGCGGTTGGGAATAGATGGACTTTCCATAGGACCCATTTTACTGACGGGATTTATCACTACTTTAGCTACTTTAGCGGCTCGGCCAGTTACTCGGAATTCCCGACTATTCCATTTCCTGATGTTAGCGATGTACAGCGGTCAAATAGGACCATTTTCTTCTCGAGACCTTTTACTTTTTTTCATCATGTGGGAATTAGAATTAATTCCCGTTTATCTACTTCTGGCCGTGTGGGGTGGAAAGAAACGCCTTTATTCAGCCACAAAATTTATTTTATACACTGCAGGAGGTTCCGTTTTTCTTTTAATAGGAGTATTGGGTATCGGTTTATATGGTTCCAATGAACCAACATTAAATTTGGAAACATTAGTTAATCAATCGTATCCCGTGGCACTGGAAATAATATTCTATATTGGATTTTTTATTGCTTTTGCTGTCAAATTACCGATTATACCCTTCCATACGTGGTTACCAGACACCCACGGAGAGGCACATTACAGTACTTGTATGCTTTTAGCTGGAATCTTATTAAAAATGGGAGCGTATGGGTTGATTCGGATCAATATGGAACTATTATCGCACGCCCATTCTATATTTTCCCCCTGGTTCATGATAGTAGGTACCATGCAAATAATTTATGCAGCTTCAACATCTCCTGGACAGCGAAATTTAAAAAAAAGAATAGCCTATTCCTCTGTATCTCATATGGGTTTCATAATTATAGGAATTGGCTCGATAACCGATACAGGCCTCAACGGAGCCATTTTACAAATAATTTCTCATGGGTTTATTAGTGCTGCACTTTTTTTCTTGGCAGGAACGAGTTATGATAGAATACGTCTTGCTTATCTTGACGAGATGGGCGGACTGGCTATCCCAATTCCAAAGATATTCACACTATTCAGTATCTTATCGATGTCTTCCCTTGCACTGCCCGGCATGAGTGGTTTTGTTGCGGAATTTATAGTATTTTTGGGAATAATTACCAGCCAAAAATTTTTTTTAATGCCAAAAATCCTAATCACTTTTGTAATGACAATTGGAATGATATTAACTCCTATTTATTCATTATCTATGTTACGGCAAATGTTCTATGGGTACAAGTTATTTAATGCCCCACCAAACTCTTCTTTTTTTGATTCTGGACCACGGGAGTTATTTGTTTTGATCTCTATTCTTCTACCCATAATAGGTATTGGTATTTATCCGGATTTCGTTCTCTCACTATCAGTGGACAAGGCCGAAGCTATTATATCTAATTTTTTTTTATAGATAGTTTTCACGACTAAAAAAAAATCAAAATGAAATCCCATGATTAAAAAAAAGTTCGGTAGCCAATGAACAAGGAAGTTTTTTTTTTTCTTCTCTTAAGTTTTTTTTCTTCTCTTCAGTTTCAGTTAAATAAAAAAAAAGGAAAATAATCGAATTTGACTTGTGACCAAACGCCAAAGGCGTTTGGAAGAACCTTTTGAATCAAGCAGTGCGGCGATTCAAAAGGTTCTCGGCGTCTTATACTAACACTAAGTTTCGTTTCGATCTATGCGCTGTCCTATGTTTGTCTTCATCAAGCCCCTTCCTCGCCTCAATTCAAGTGGATATTAATTAAATGAACCATAACTATGTAACCCTATTCCTAATAGATTGACTCCAAAATAGCATACCCAAATTATAAGAAATCCCGTCGAAGCGACAATTGCGGAATTTACACCTTCAAAATTTGTATTTGTTCGAATATGTAAATAAATCCCGAATATAGTCCAAGTAATAAATGCCCAAGTTTCTTTTGGATCCCAATTCCAATAAGAACCCCACGCCTCATTAGCCCATACTGCTCCCGAAAGAATCCCTATGGTTAAAAAGATAAATCCTAAACTAATAATACGATAACTCCAACGATCCAACTGTTGAATCACTTGATACCTGTAATAATTTCTATCGGAAAGGGTATTTAATAAAACATTACTTTTTTCGTTGATGTATTGGATTTCACTGAAGCAAAACGACTCATTTACATTTAAAAAATTTTTTCTTTTCAAAAAAACCCTTACAACTTTTTGAGATGTAATGACTAGAAGAGCCATGGATAATAAGGATCCACATACAAGAGCTGCATAGCCCAATACCATCATACTTACGTGCATCATTAACCACTGGACTTGGAGAGCGGGTACTAATATTCCGGATTGATGCATTTTGGTTAAAAAACCCGAAGTAGCAAAGCCTTGGGTAAAAATAGCACTTGGTGCCGTTATAGCGCTTAAATGATTTTTATTGTTTTTAAAATATAAAATCCTATGAATAATGGAGAAACTCCATGAAAGAAAGATTAATGATTCATATAAATCACTTAATGGGAAATGCCTCGAGTAAATCCAACGGGTGAGTAATAATCCTGTTAGACAGAAAGCGGTAGCTATCATCCCCTTTTCTGATGAATCATATAGTCCTCTTCTTTCATCGACTAATAAGGTTAGTAAATATATTGGAATTCCAATTGAAACGACCGAAAAGGATATATGCGTTAATATATGCTCTATAGTTGAAAAGATCATAAAAAAAAATTAAAAGCGAGAATACCTCAACTATACAGAATGGAAATCATAAATTTAATTGCTTAGAGCACCCTTTGTATATCTTTTTGGAGATGCTATGCCGCCACTCGGACTCGAACCGAGATGCTCTAGCACTGCTTCCTAAGAGCAGCGTGTCTACCGATTTCACCATAGCGGCTTGCTCGAAATCATAATAACCTATTATTAGTCAATCGTCGAGATTGAAATGGAGATTTAACGATTCCACCCTTTGTCGTCTTATTTAATTATTTAAGGTTTCAGGTTTAGCTAACTTAACTTTCATAGTTTCTGGTTTAATAAACTAGAATTGTTGTAACGACTGTAACTAACCAGTTCAAACTTCAATCTAGGGAACAGCTCAAAAGGGTTCTTTCGCTTTTTTTTTTTCATTTTTCCTAACTTTTGTGTTTGGGTTGTCGTAATTGTTAGGCTTTTTTCAGTATTCATTTGTGCTAAGATTGATCAAATCACTTAGGTATTGGGCTGGACATATTAGAAACAATAAAAAAAATTCTTCTTGTTTAGTGCGTATGTTGGGTGATGGGGAAAATAAGAATCCCCATCCTGGGAATAAGAAAAAATATTCAAATAAAAAGAAAGATGAAACTTTCGAGTTTGTCTTAATTCCGTTTTGAAATACAAAAAAAAAGTACTTTTTTTCATATTTCAAATTCAGTAGACAAATCAATTGTTCAAAACATTACAAATACAAAGGGGGAATGGTTACTTACTTTTTTATACTTTTCTATAGTATAGAGTATAAATTCGAAACACAATTAACTCATTGTTGAGTCAGGCTTAGTCAGATTATTCCAACGTTTTCTTATTTATTTGTTTTACAAAAAAAACTTTTTGAATTCCCAGTAGAAAGGGATTTCGCTAACGAAAAAGCCTTCAACGCTGCCCGATCCCCCCTTTTTTTCCAAATATTCTTACGAATACGTTTTTTTAATATAGAAGTACGTTTTTTTGGAACTGCCATTCAAAAAAGAAAAGGTTATTCATTGCTCAAATTGGATGTGAAAGACATCTATTGTTAAAACAAATCATTTTTTAGTTTTCCTATTCATTTCATTATCTGTGTATTTTTTCTAAGGTAGTTAGTTTAGGGAAAAAAGAAATAAATCGAAATATGCAAGAATGGTATAAAATCTTACTCGAAAAAAAAAAACAAATGATTGTGAATAAACAAAAAATAAACAAACTAAAAAGACCTGTTCGTAGTTTATTAGGGAACGCTCTGGGTCAGCCTATG